AGCTCAAGCAGAAACACCCCAATACTGGTTGCAACAGATATATAATAGAAAGTTTTAAACCTATTCGTATTTGGAGTCCCCGAGATAAAATCTTCTCTGAAGATACGAAGGGAAAAAACCCTCAAGCTCTTCTTTGTGATGATAATGCCAAAATATCAAGTCAGCTCATTCGTCTTTATGTTGATAGTTACAGGCCTCTTGAATCTTCTTTGTCCCTATTTTTATTTATTTGAGTTATTTTCTTTTTTTATTTTTGTCTAATTCGGATTTATTTTTGTTTATTATTGATAGGAATTCTCTTGTTGAGACCCTATGAATCGATTGAAACCGAAGATTCATACTAGAACCACGATGATTGAATAAAGCCTCCAGGCTAAGCCCAAAGGTTCTCTGAGTAAGAACCTTTGATCATCACTTATTCAATTAATAAATGAAATGACGAAAAATTCGGAGAAACATTTGATTTGTCCGTTGGTCAAAATAAACATAAACAGAATTTTTAAGGAAAAAAACCTTCGATTTATAATTTATATAAATATAATTTTATAATTTATAAAATCTTTGAAATTGTTTTTTAGTCCAGTCGCGAGGTCTGAATAGTAGGTATGAATCATAGTTCAAATATCTTGATCTATTCCACATATTCCGTGCTCCAGATACAAAAATGAATATCCGACGAAGCAGAACTCATCTCTCTCAAGATGACAGACCCATTCTCTGTACTATCAATAGGATCAATTATAACAAGTCACACACTCATATTCCGGAAATACAGAAACAAAGGAATTCCACGGTCGAACTGCCAGAATGGCCTAGAAATACACGTCCTGAGTGATTCATTTTGGATTGAAAAGCCAGGACTTCATGATTTTTATGGATCTAATTCATTGAAATTCCATCCAGCAAAACGGAAGAATTATAAATCTCCAAAATAATAGATAGGAATACCGCAAATAGAGCCATTGCGATTCCCATCAAAGGGGTAGTTCCCCACCCAGGAGCTACTTTCCCATATTCCGAATTCAAAGGTTTCAATAAATTCCCTACAGTAGTTCGTCTTGGACCAGATCTAGAACTACCCTCAACGGTTTGTGTAGCCATAAATCCTATTGCATTGGTTGAGATCGGTTGACTTTGTATACGATTCCGTTGTAAATAAACGATCTTATCATAGATCCATTGTGGTCTTGAAATTTTATAATAATGGAAACAGCAACCCTAGTCGCCATCTTTATATCTGGTTTACTTGTAAGTTTTACTGGGTATGCCTTATATACCGCTTTTGGGCAACCCTCTCAACAACTAAGAGATCCATTCGAGGAACACGGGGACTAGTTGAAGTAAAGTAATGAGCCTCCCATATTGGGAGGCTCATTACTTTACTTCAACTTAAATAATGTAAGATTGAAAAATCATTTCTTAGTCGGAACCTTAGGAGGCTCTCGAAAAAAAATAGCGAAAAAAATTATTCCTAGAGTCGAGACTAAGAGGAATGTATAAACCAATGCTTCCATAAATTTGATCGTGGTTTACAATTATAGCTTCCACACCTGTTCATTTGGGATCATCTCCCAGATTAAGAAAGGACAAGAGTCAAAGAAAGGGCGGTGATTCAAATCAAGATTTCTCTGGTACTCTATGTCAAAGTTAAATCACAAAAATACAATTGAGGCGAAAGATACAAGAGCAGTGTTGTATCAGACTCCTTGTCTCCTTGTAGTTGGATCTCCAAGTTTTTGGAATGCTCCAAATTCCACTTGAGCATCCAAATCTGGGTCAATACCAGCAAAAACATCTCTGAACAAAGTTCTAGCACCATGCCAAATGTGTCCGAAAAAGAAGAGCAAAGCAAACGAAGCATGTCCAAAAGTGAACCAACCCCTTGGGCTGCTACGAAAAACACCATCAGATTTCAAAGTAGCACGATCTAATTCAAAAATTTCACCCAATTGAGCACGTCTAGCATATTTTTTCACAGTAGCAGGATCACTATAACTGACTCCATCAAGTTCGCCACCATAGAACTCAACAGTTACTCCTACTTGTTCGACACTATACTTCGATTCTGCCCTTCTAAAAGGAACATCGGCTCTTACAATTCCGTCTCCGTCTACCAAAACTACTGGAAATGTTTCAAAAAAAGTCGGCATACGACGTACAAAAAGCTCGCGCCCGTCTTTATCTCTAAAGACGGGATGTCCTAACCATCCAACGGCTATTCCATCCCCGTTGTCCATCGAGCCCGCTCTAAATAATCCTCCTTTTGCTGGATTATTGCCAATGTAATCATAAAAAGCTAATTTTTCGGGAATTTTAGACCAAGCTTCTGATAAACTCTGATTTTCGGATAGTCCGGCACCAACCCTTCGATATATTTCTTGCTGGAAGTATCCTTGATCCCATTGATAACGAGTGGGACCAAATAATTCGATCGGGGTAGTTGCTGAGCCATACCACATAGTTCCAGCAACAACAAAAGCTGCAAAAAAGACAGCAGCGATACTACTGGAAAGGACAGTTTCAATATTACCCATACGTAATCCTTTGTATAGGCGTTGGGGCGGGCGGACACTAAGGTGGAATAGACCCGCCAATATCCCCAAGGTACCTGCTGCAATATGATGAGAGGCTATTCCTCCCGGAACAAAAGGATCAAAACCTTCTACCCCCCATGCAGGATTTACGGATTGTACTTTTCCAGTTAGTCCATAAGGATCAGACACCCATATTCCAGGACCATACAAGCCTGTTACATGAAATGCACCAAACCCAAAGCAAGCTAACCCTGAGAGAAATAAATGAATTCCAAAGATCTTGGGCAAATCCAAAGAAGGTTTTCCTGTACGTTCATCGCAGAATATTTCGAGATCCCAATATACCCAATGCCAGATAGCTGCCAAGAAGCACAAACCTGAAAAAACAATATGTGCCCCGGCCACACCTTCGTAACTCCAAATACCCGGATTCGTTATAGTCCCTCCTGTGATACTCCAACCGCCCCATGAATTGGTTATTCCTAAACGAGTCATGAAGGGTATAACGAACATACCTTGTCTCCACATTGGATCAAGAACGGGGTCAGAGGGATCAAAAACTGCTAATTCGTATAGAGCCATTGAACCGGCCCAACCAGAAACGAGAGCTGTATGCATTATATGTACAGCAAGCAAACGACCGGGATCATTCAATACGACGGTATGAACACGATACCAAGGCAAACCCATGGAAATACCCCTTTATCAAAGAAAAATAGACACCATGTAACTTTATCGCATTGGAAAAGAAAGACTATGCTATGGACCTCTCCCTTTCAGTGGATTATTTCGGAGCAAGGGTAAATATTTTTTTATTTAATTCCATTTCGTTGGTAATAATGGAACCATTCTGTTCGTAGGAACAAAGATAAGCAGATCTATTCTATACCCGATAAGTACCAATACGCAATGGGGATTGGTCCCATTTTCTATGAGCGAATACCTAGATACTTGTTCATCATTCGAACAGCCCGACCCATTCGTAATAATTTTCCTTTATTCGTTTAGTCTTACTCTATGAACTTTCCAATCTAGGGATAAAATACGACATTACGTTTTCACATCAAAGTCAAATATAGTATTTAACTCCCCTTTCTTTCAGTTGATGCCTATTGGTGTTCCAAAAGTACCTTTTCGGAGTCCTGGAGAGGAAGATGCGGTTTGGGTTGACGTATAGTGCGGCTTGTCAGACATATTGGGTCATATGGGATTTCCCCGTTCTCTCCCCCGATCGAGATACCCTCTGTTTCGCCCAAAAAAGATTGCTTGAACCATCAATAAATAATTTGGAGCGTGAAGTGCAATTAGATCTGTTTTTGAGGGGGTAGAAATAAATATTATCAAGTATAAAAATTTATGGTTGCCTTGGTTGGACCGATAAAATGAAGTATCCAGGCTCCGTTCAAAAAATACCCAATTGGTTAATATATGTATGATTACCACTTGTATCATAAGTGATTACTTTATAGGATATGAGTGATCTCAAACTGCCAATCAATGAAATAATATGATGACTACATCGAATATTTGTTGTAAGAAAGGCATGAAATGAATTGAAAAAAATCGTACAAAAAAGCGGTATTGGGATCATTTGTCCTATATGTGCAAATTGAAATCGGGCGGATCTTTACCCGGAGTAGAGCATAAACCTAAAATAATTGAGTAGGCCCATTCAGGAACAAGAAAATTACATCATAATTTGGGTTGGATTTCGATGAAACAATATATCAATGAGAGGTTAATTCGATAAGTTTAGTGGATTCTTTTCTTTTTTTTTATTTTTACGGAGAGACGCGAAAAAAATCATCTTTCTTAAAAAATATACAAGAAAAGCCCCTTCCATTAGGAGGTAGAAAAGTCCTACTATAAAAAAGAAGGCGGGCTGGAATCAACACATTGATTCGTTTTTTCACAATTTTTTTGAACCGTATGCATCCAAAGGTGCGTGTACGGTTCCTAAGGGATAAAATTTTGTCCTAATCAACCGACTTCATCGAGAAAGATTACTTTTTTTAGGCCAAGAGGTTGATAGCGAGATCTCAAACCAACTTATTGGACTTATGGTATATCTCAGCATAGAGGATGAGATCAGGGATCTTTATTTGTTTATAAACTCTCCCGGCGGATGGGTAATACCCGGAGTAGCCATTTATGATACTATGCAATTTGTGCCACCAGATGTACATACAATATGCATGGGATTAGCCGCTTCAATGGGATCTTTCATCCTGGTTGGAGGAGAAATTACCAAACGTATAGCATTCCCTCACGCTTGGCGCCAATGAGTTTTTATTTGAGAGAAAAAAAAGACTATGCCTTCGCGATATGTAATATGAATATTAAGTAATAATAGCATGGCACTTCGAGTTCGATATGAACAAACCATTATGGTTTTTTCATAACATGAGATTATGTATCGGGCGAGTAATATGAGACAAAAGGTATTTCCGATTTGATCTTATCTATCCGGGGTTCATTTCAGCGTCACAAACTTTTTTGTTTTCACACCAGAAGTCTCTTTCCAATATTTATGTTATGAAAGAGTACTAAAATGAAAAAAAAAAACAAGATCATTTTTTTACTTATTTGTTTGATCGGATCAAAAAGAAACTTTGGGATTGCTGAATCACATACGAGATAAATTAAAAATATAGAAAGCAACGGAACCATCATAGTATTTTTTAACTCCTCTGAAAAGAAGGGTGGTAAATGGATCACTTTTCCATTTGGGTCTGATATATCCTATTTCTCTTTTTGCTAGACGGAAAGGAAAAGTAAATTCCATTGTGGAGCCGTATGCAATGCACAAAAAATGCCTGTACGGTTGTTCAATTATAATATATTCTTATTTTTTTTGTTATTCTTTATCTCTTTCCTTCGTCCGATCATACGAGATCTAGAAACCATTCATTATGTTATATCATCAGGGTAATGATCCACCAACCTGCTAGTTCTTTTTATGAGGCTCAAACGGGAGAATTTGTCCTAGAAGCGGAAGAACTGCTGAAACTCCGCGAAACCCTCACAAGGGTTTATGTACAAAGAACGGGCAACCCCTTATGGGTTGTATCCGAAGACATGGAAAGGGATGTTTTTATGTCAGCAACAGAAGCCCAAGCTCATGGAATTGTTGATCTTGTAGCGGTCGAAAATGCCGGGGATTTCACGTAAATCCGTGATTTCATTTTGAACCAAACCATAATTTATAATTTGGATGAACCTAAATTTCATGTTTTTTCTGCTCTGCTTACCGGGGTAAATTTCAATTTAATTGAAATATAGGGTAAAAAAAAATGGAAATAATTCAATTCATAATCATCTGGTTAGGATTGATCTAAACCGGCCCATTTTTTTTATATACGATTTAGCATGCCAACTATTAAACAACTTATTAGAAACACAAGACAGCCAATAAAAAATGTAACAAAATCCCCCGCTCTTCGGGGATGTCCTCAGCGTCGAGGAACGTGTACTAGGGTGTATGTGCGACTCGTTCAGATCATGAGCTGGAAAAAAAGAAAGGAACATTTTTTCCAGTATCAATGACCCGTACCAATGAATAGGATGGAAAAATTCCATTCAATATAATATATAAATCTAAAAAACCTCCATTGTGTATGAAATTTATGGTTTCTATTGGTGCAAATCCAATCACTTCAATGGGAGATGAGAAGCAATTCCCCATTGGTAACAAATGGTTATCCATTAAGCGGGGGAAATAGTATTTAAGAAGCAAAAGAATTATGCTCCCACTCTTGCAAGAACGGACGAACATGGTCAGCTACCTAGCTAACCTTTGTAATTAAATACCGTCACTGTATGGGTAGATCTCATTGTGAAAAGACCTATTACTGGATAATTCATGGGTAGAGTCAAAGAATGTGAACTGTACAAGTTACTAATAACATTGATTAAATGAGGGAAAGGACTCCGGTGTATAGAGAGGACCTCACCGTTTAAGAAGCAACCATAGAAACGATGGAACCCACTATTTTTCCATTTTCCTTTACTATTTATTGATACTTTATACTATACTCAACTTAATTTTTAATTTACTATTTTGTTGATACCTAGTATCAATACAATTTCTTATTTTGAGGTTAAACGCCTGGAAAAAATCGTGGTTGGGAAGGTCATAGTAGCAAAAGCCATTGGAATTTTTTTATACATCGGACGAATCCGTTTTGTTATTAATAGACCAGGAAAGGGGAAAAGAATGGCTGAAAGAAAATAAATCAATTAGTTATTCATCAAAGTTTAATTTGATTCAATGACCAGAATTAGACGCGGGTATATAGCTCGGAGACGTAGAACAAAAATTCGTTTATTTGCATCAACCTTTCGAGGGGCTCATTCAAGACTTACTCGAAGTACTATTCAACAGAAAATGAGAGCCTTGGTTTCTGCTCATCGGGATAGGGGCAGGCAAAAGAGAAATTTTCGTCGTTTGTGGATCACTCGGATAAATGCAGCAATTCGTGAGAGTGGGGTATCCTATAGTTATAGTAGATCAATACATGATCTGTACAAGAGGCAGTTGCTACTTAATCGTAAAATACTTGCACAAATAGCCATATCAAATATGAATTGTCTTTACATGATTTCCAATAAGATCATTAAATAAGGCGATTGGAAGGAATACACCACCATAATGATTTAAACGGGGGCCCCCGGAGAATGAGCTCCGGGAAAGTACAGTAGAAATTAATAAAATAGTAAAAATGAATGAACACATTTCAATAACAAAAAGAATAAATCTTTTTTACTTTACGATTTTTTTTCTTACGACGTGACAATCCAATATGGATTCTCTAATTTTTCGAACAAAAAATCAATCTGAGTTGGGGTTCGGATTGGAATTTTTATTCAATTGCAATTGAGGAATAGGCCTATCTATTTATTTCTAGTTCGAGGACCTGTAGTTCTAGGAGTCGACTCCGTTCTCTCAAATTGTTTCTCATTATTAAGAAAAGGTAACAAAGATAAAATACGAGCTTGTTTTATAGCAATAGTAATTAATCGTTGTTGTTTCAAAGTCAATCTATTCACTCGTCTAGATAATATTTTTCCTTGTTCACTAATAAATCGACTAATTAAACTCATGTTTCTATAATCAATTCGATCCCCCGACCCAATTGGGGGCAAACGCCTACGAAAAGATCGCTTGGATTTAAGAAAAAGTCGCTTGGATTTATCCATGGTTTATTCCTTATCTTTAAAATCCTATTTCTTAATTCTAATTTTGGATCCGACCGAAATAGGATTTGGTTGTTTTATTTTTATAGTTTATTTATATATATTATTATGTAATTATATGATATGTAATTTTTTCCTGTTCCTTGAATGAAGGGGTTACACACGCATTACACTTTATCTATTTTTTGATCTCCCCATGAATCGTATGCTTGTAACAATGGGGGCAAAATTTTCTCAATTCCAATCGACTAGGCGTATTGTGTCGATTCTTTTGAGTAATATATCTGGAAATGCCCCGGGATTCCTTATTAATATCGTTTCGGACACAACTGTTACATTCCAAAATAACTCTTACTCTGACATCCTTACCCTTGGCCATGAACCTCCTTTTTTATTTTGGATTCACTCAACTCTTCCATTTTCGATCCGAAACGAAGAAGAAATAAAGAAGTTGCTGACTCGAAAACCTATTCTGAAATATTTCCTTTCAATCAATAGAAAAATAATCAATAGATAAATAATAATAAGTAATACAATGATTTCTAACTATCAATTAGTTCTATTCTAATATCGGTATTTCATTTAATTATCTTGTATGCTTTTTGTTGTCCTCGACTCTTATTTCCTTTCCATTTCTGTTCTCCCTCTATTACTTCAGCTTGAACCCGAGTTTCGTTGCGGACGAATCTCTTCTTTGATTCTTTCTCTTTCCTTCTTTTTTGAGGATTTGATTCTTTCTCTTTCCTTCTTTTTTGAGGATAAAAAAAGGAGAGTAAAGAACAAAACAAAGAAAGGGGGGTTAGTCACAGATAATTTATTGTATCTCTAATCTTCTTCATCCCTAACTAGAATGAAAAAAAAGGGAATGTCAACGCATCTGGGAATAAACGATTGATCTCTATCAATAGACCTGCTAAAGACCCGAACCACAGAGTGCTTAACACGGGTGCCACGGAAAGATATGTTTTTAGATCTCGCATTGAAAATCCTCCTTTTTTATTGTAATACATATATGATCAGATATATATGTAGATAAGGATCGCTTGTATTTGTACGCGGAATCCCTAACTAAAATGGGTATATATAACTGCCCGGTAGATGATATTTTCCTTTCTTTACAACAGAAAAAGACGTCCACTTACTTTCTGAACATTACTGATACAAATTGATTTATATGTTGGGTTTAATCTATAATAATATATAGATATGTAATGTAGTATTATATGAGAATATGTTATATGAGACGAAAAAAGAAAAGACAAGATAAATTGTATATCAATGGAGGAAATAACGATGTGGAAAACAAGACGGGGATTCTCTACAATGACACTGTAGTCCAATTGAAAGGGATGTAGCGCAGCTTGGTAGCGCGTTTGTTTTGGGTACAAAATGTCACGGGTTCAAATCCTGTCATCCCTATCTATTACTTCTCCTATGTGCAGTAATGAAGGATCAATTGAGATCAATGAAAATTGGACATACATAATCCTATATGATACTATATGCATGCAAGATATAGTGGGGTTAAAAATAGAATCCCTTTATTTACGGTCTTTTATATTGTGATAGGAAAGCGCTCTTAGTTCAGTTCGGTAGAACGTGGGTCTCCAAAACCCGATGTCGTAGGTTCAAATCCTACAGAGCGTGATTCTGTTCTTCTTGTTTCGAATTACAATGAAATAACTTTACTAACTTGAGCAACAACTCGAATTTGACCTCCTCCTTTCTTTAATCCGCAGGAGGTCAATCAAAAAAAGAGATGTTATTTAAAAAGAGATGTTACTTTATCAAAGGTCCAACTGATCGCCGCGTCGGTATTGCAAATATGCAGTTACGAATAATCCAGCCAAAGTAATAGGAATTAGGCCTAACACGATTCCAAATAGTAAAACTTCAATCATTTTAATTTGTTTGAAAGGGTAGGTAAAAGGGGGGAGGTAATATCTATCCCTAAATATTAATCCAAATCGCCCATGAATCTCAATAACCAAGAATTTACAATTTACATGGGAAGGAACTATGGACTACCTGGAATCTCACAAAAACATTTATTTTTATGAATTGTTCATTCAATCAATTTCAAATAAGTCGTATCTTGCTCAGACCAATAAATAGAGCTGAGGTTATAGTTAAAGCCGCCAGTAGAAAACCAAAATAACTAGTTATAGTAGGCATGAAGGAACTAAATGGGATATTTCTATTTATACATATGTTTATGAAACACTTACCTAAGTTTCTATTTTTGAGAAATATATACAAGATAAGAAAAA